AAATGATAGAACGAAAAATGTCTTTGTACACGACAGAAAAATTATCCCATGTGGATCAGTATCATTATTGGGTTTATACCAATGAGCAAAAAAAGTACAACTTGAACAATGAATTAATAAGTCGAACAAAAGCTCTAGAAAAAGAAAAGGGATTTCTTGCTCTAGATATGCTCGAAAAAAGGACCAGATTATGCAATGATGAAAACGAACAAAAATACTTGCCCAAAACGTATGACCCCTTTTTGAGGGGACCATATCGTGGAACAATAAAAAAATTCTATTCACATATGATCATGAATGATTTAATCACTTCTACAGATACGGAGGATTCCATAGAAATCAATTGGATAAATAAGATTTATGGGCTACTTCCTAATAATTCTAATTATTCCAGAAAATTTGAACATAAAAAGAATCCGCTTGATAGAGAATCATTACTGAATTATATTGGTAATTCCTTAACCTCAATCAAAGAATTTCCTTTTGAGCCTGCACCCGTTTTGCATTTTAAAAAATATTCTTTATTGAGAGAGCAAACAAGAATTGATTTTGAAAATCAAACAAAAGCTTTAAAATGGGTATTCGATGTAATTACAACTGATCCAAACGATGAAACAATAATTAGAAATAAATCTATTGGAATAGAAGAAATCCATAAAAAGGTTCCTCGGTGGTCATACAAATTAACTGATGATTTGCAAGAACAGGAGGAAGAAAATGAGGAAGAATCTAAGGAAGATCATGAAATTCGTTCAAGAAAAGCCAAACGCGTAGTAATTTATACTGATAACAATCAGAATACCAACCCTATTACAACTACAAATAATACTAATAATAGTGATCAAGCAGAAGAGGTGGCTTTGATACGTTACTCACAACAATCGGATTTTCGTCGGGATATAATCAAAGGATCCATGCGTGCTCAAAGACGTAAAACGGTTATTTGGGAAATGTTTCAAGCAAATGCGCATTCTCCACTTTTTTTGGATCGAATAGACAAAACATTTTTTTTTTCTTCTTTTTATATCTCTGAAATGATGAATCTCATTTTTAGGAATTCGGTGGGGAGAGAACCAGAATTGAAAATTTCACATTTTTATTTTGAGGAGGAAGAGACAAGGGAAAAAGAGAAAAAAAACGAAGAAAAAAAAGAGGAAAATGAGCGTATAGTAATATCAGAAACTTGGGATAGCATTATATTTGCTCAAGCAATAAGAGGTTTGATGTTAGTAACCCAATCTTTTCTTAGAAAATACATTGTATTGCCTTCATTGATAATTGCTAAAAATATTGGCCGTATGTTATTATTCCAATTCCCCGAATGGTATGAGGATTTGAAGGAGTGGAATAGAGAAATGCATGTTAAATGCACTTATAATGGTGTTCAATTATCAGAAACAGAATTTCCCAAAGATTGGTTAAGAGACGGTATTCAGATAAAGATTCTATTTCCTTTCTGTTTGAAACCTTGGCGAAGATCTAAAATACGATCTCATCCTAGGGATCAAATAAAAAAAAAAGGCAAAAAAGACAATTTTTGTTTTTTAACGGTTTGGGGAATGGAAGCGGAATTCCCTTTTGGGAATCCCCGAAAACGACCTTCCTTTTTTGAACCCATTTATAAAGAACTTCAAAAAAAAGTTAGAAAAGTTAAAAAGGATTTCTTTCTACTTCTAAAAGTTTCAAAAGAAAAAACAAGATGGATCATTAAAATACTTCTAGTTCTAAAACGAATAATTAAGGAAATTCAAAAAGTAAACCCAATATTCTTATTTGAATTGAGCAAGGTGAAAGTATATGAAACGGCTGAAAATGGAAAAGATTCCGAAATAAATAATAAGATTATTCACAAATCAACCATTCAAATCCAATCCATGAATTGGACAAATTATTCACTCATAGAAAAAAAGATGAAAGATCTTTCTGATAGAACAATCACAATCAGGAATCAAATAGAACGAATCACAAAAGACAAGAAAAAAATAATTCTAACTTGTGATGATAAAAGATCGAAATCACAGAAACATATTTGGCAGATATTCCAAAGAATAAATATACGATTAATACGTAAATCACATTATTTTATGAAATCTCTGATTGAAAATATATATATAGATATCTTGCTATCTATGATTACCATTCACAGGATCTATTTCCAACTTTTCTTTGAATCAACAAAAAAAATAATCAATAAATCCGTTTACAACGATCAAACAAATCAGGAAGGAATTGATGAAAGAGATCAAAATACAATGAACTTTTTTTCCACTATAAAAAAGTCCTTTTCGAATGCTAATATTAGTAATAGTACAAAAATGTATTATGACTTATCCTCCTTGTCCCAAGCATATGTATTTTACAAATTATCACAAACCCAATTACTTAACAAGTATCAATTGAAATCTCTACTTCAATATCAGGGGACTTATCCTTTTATTAAGGATAAAATCAAGGATTATTGTATGACACGAGGAATATTTGATTACAATTCAAGACATAAGAAAATTCATAAGTCTGGAATGATTGAATGGAAAAACTGGTTAAAGGGGCATTATCAATACAATTTATCTCAAACCAAATGGTCGCGATTAGTACCGCAAAAATGGCGAAATAGAATCAATCAACGTTATAGGATTCAAAATAAGGACTCAATTAAAGCGGATTCATTGACAAATCAAAAAGAAAAATGGAAAAAACACTACAGATATGATCTTTTATCACATAAATATATGAACTATGGGGATAAAGAGGATTTTGATATTTATGGGTCAAGATTACAAGTAAACGGGGTTCACAAAATTCCATATAATTTCAATAAACCAAAATCCGAATCATTTTATGTATTGGTAAGTACAGCTATTAGTGATTATCTAGAAGAAGGATATATTATTGATACGCATAAAAATCTAGATAGAAAATATTTTGATTGTCGAATTCTCCACTTTTGTCTTAGAAAAAATATCGATATTGAGACCTGGACCAATACACATATCGGTACCAAAATTGATAAAAATACTAAGACTGAAAAAAAAATCAACAACAAATTGAAAAAAAAAGATATTTTTTCTCTTACGATTCATCAAGAAATCAACCCATCCAATCAAAAAAGTATTTTTTTTAATTGGATGGGAATGAATCAAGAAAGAATTTATCATACCATATCAAATCTAGAATCTTGGTTCTTCCCAGAATTTGTCTTACTTTTTGATACATATAAGATTAAACCATGGATTATACCAATCAAATTACTTCTTTTTGACTTTTATTTTTATAAAAATAAAAGTCAAAATAAAAACATCAATATAAATAGAAAAAATAATCTTCAGAAATTAGAAAATTCCAACCAACAAAAAAATGAGCAACAGGACCAAGTAAATCTTGTATCAGATCTACGAAAAGAAAAAAAAAAAAAAGATATTGAAGAGAATTATGTGAGATCAGGCATTACCATTAAAAAAGGTAAGAAGAAAAAACAATCCAAGAAAAACAAGGAAGCAGAACTAGATTTCTTCCTGAAAAAATATTTCCTTTTTCAATTAAGATGGGATGGCTCCTTGAACCAAAGAATGATCAATAATATCAAGGTATATTGTCTCTTACTTAGACTGATAAATCCAAAAGAAATTGCTATATCCTCGATTCAAAGAGGAGAGATGCATCTGGATGTAATGCTAATTCAGAAAGATCTAGCTCTTACAGAATTGATAAAAAAAGGAATATTAATTATCGAACCAATTCGTCTATCTATAAAAAGGGATGGAAAATTGATTATATATCAAACTATAAGTATTTCATTGGTCGAGAACAATAAACACCAAACTAATAGAAAATGCATAAAAAAAAGATATATTGATAAGAGGAATTTGGATAAACTCATTGTACAATATGGGAATATGCTTGTGAATGGGGACACAAATTATTATGATTTCCTTGTTCCCGAAAATATTCTATCTCCTAGACGTCGCAGAGAATTGAGAATGTTAATTTGTTTCAATTCCCATAATTGGAATGTTACGGATAGAAATGGAAATCCATTATTTTGCAATGAAAACAACATAAGAAACTCTGGAAAATTTTTGGGTGAGGACAAGCATCTTAATACGGATACAAATAAATTCATTAAATGCAAATTTGTTCTTTGGCCCAATTACCGATTAGAAGATTTAGCTTGTATGAATCGCTATTGGTTTGATACCAATAATGGCAGTCGTTTCAGTATGTCAAGGATACATATGTATCCACGATTTAGAATTATTTAATTTAATAGTATATTTCCTATATCATATATATATCTATATTCCGTGACATTTTCGGTATATGAAAGCCGAAAGATGTATGCATATGCTATGTTATATTTTGGTAAATGATACAGATTGAATGGTGTATCCATTCAATTGGATATAGGAATAAATAAATTAGGGGAATCCTTTTAGATAGAAAAAAATTCTTTTCTTTCGTTAATGCGAAAACATATTATCCCTTTCTATCCAAATCAAATTGAAAATTTGATTTGGATAAAATAAAGAAGTAGTATATGAATAAATCCAAATTTTAGTGTGTACTAGATGTGTGTACTAGATTAAAATAGCTGACATAATTCTTTTTTTTTTTTTTATTTTTCCTGATCGGAAAAATCCATGAAAAAGAAAGAAAAAGGATAGAAAAATTTTTTATGGTCAAAAATTCATTCATTTCCATTATTCCAAAAGAAGAAAAAGAAGAAAACAAAGGTTCTGTTGAATTTCAAGTATTCAGTTTCACCAATAAGATACGGAGACTTACTTCACATTTGGAATTGCACAAAAAAGATTTTTTATCACAAAGGGGTCTACGAAAAATTCTAGGAAAACGTCAACGGTTGCTGGCTTATTTGTCAAAGAAAAATAGAGTACGTTATAAGAAATTAATTGGTCAGTTGGATATTCGAGAGCCAAAAACTCGTTAATTTAATCGTTTGAATTTTTTTAGTAGTATTCAATTTTTCGTTTTGATGAGTCTCGTTTTGAGGAATTCATAGAATAATGAATTAAGGAAGAAAAGATATGACAGTACCGGTTACAAGAAAAGATCTCATGATAGTCAATATGGGGCCTCACCACCCATCAATGCATGGTGTTCTCCGACTAATCATTACTCTCGATGGTGAAGATGTTATTGACTGTGAGCCCATATTGGGCTATTTACACAGAGGAATGGAAAAGATAGCGGAAAATCGAACAATTATACAATATCTACCTTATGTAACACGATGGGATTATTTAGCTACTATGTTCACAGAGGCAATAACCGTAAATGCGCCAGAACAATTGGAAAATGTTCAAGTACCTCAAAGAGCTAGCTATATCAGAGTAATTATGCTGGAATTGAGCCGTATAGCTTCTCATTTGTTATGGCTTGGACCTTTTATGGCGGATATCGGTGCACAGACTCCCTTTTTCTATATTTTCAGAGAAAGGGAATTGATATATGATCTATTCGAAGCCGCCACAGGTATGCGAATGATGCATAATTATTTCCGTATTGGAGGAGTAGCTGCTGATCTACCTTATGGATGGATAGATAAATGTTTGGATTTCTGCAATTATTCTTTAACAGGAGTTGTTGAATATCAAAAACTTATTACGCGGAATCCCATTTTTTTGGAACGAGTTGAAGGAGTGGGCATTATTGGTGGAGAAGAAGCTGTAAATTGGGGTTTATCAGGACCGATGTTACGAGCTTCTGGAATCCAATGGGATCTTCGTAAAGTTGATCATTATGAGTGTTACAATGAATTCGATTGGGAAGTCCAATGGCAAAAAGAAGGAGATTCATTAGCTCGTTATTTAGTACGAATCGGTGAAATGAAGGAATCCATAAAAATTATTCAACAGGCTCTAGAAGGAATTCCTGGAGGACCTTATGAAAATTTAGAAGTGCGACGCTTTGATAGAGCAAAGAATTCCGAATGGAATGATTTTGAATATAGATTTATTAGTAAAAAACCTTCACCCAATTTAGAATTGTCAAAACAAGAACTTTATGTGAGAGTGGAAGCCCCAAAAGGAGAATTGGGAATTTATTTGATAGGAGATAATAGTGTTTTCCCCTGGAGATGGAAAATTCGTCCACCCGGTTTTATCAATTTGCAAATTCTTCCTCAGCTAGTTAAAAGAATGAAATTGGCTGATATCATGACGATATTGGGTAGTATAGATATCATTATGGGAGAAGTTGATCGTTGAAATGATAATTGATACGACAGAAGTACAAACTATCAATTCTTTTTCTACATCGGAATTTTTAAAAGAAGTGTATGGACTAATATGGATTGTACCCATTTTGACCCTTATATTGGGAATAACAATGGGGGTACTAGTAATTGTGTGGTTAGAAAGAGAAATATCTGCAGCGATACAACAACGTATTGGGCCTGAATATGCTGGCCCGTTGGGAATTCTTCAAGCTATAGCGGATGGGACTAAACTACTTTTTAAAGAGGACCTCCTCCCATCTCGAGGAGATATTCGTTTGTTTAGTGTGGGACCGTCTATAGCGGTTATATCAATTCTACTAAGTTATTTAGTAATTCCTTTTGGGTATCGTCTTGTTTTATCCGATCTCAGTATAGGTGTTTTTTTATGGATCGCCATTTCTAGTATTGCTCCTATTGGGCTTCTTATGTCAGGATATGGATCGAATAATAAATATTCCTTTTTAGGTGGTCTACGAGCTGCTGCTCAATCTATTAGTTATGAAATACCATTAACTCTATGTGTGTTATCAATATCTCTACGTGTGATTCGTTGGAATATGAACTTTGAACCTCTCTTCTAGAAATAAAAGAAAAAAGAAAGAGGTTCAATGTATTGAATAGATGTTTTCATTTTTTTTATTCAGCATTCGGGTTGATGAGTTAAACCAGATAGTTATATGAGTGAAACTAAACAGCTTCCAAATTTGTAGTAAGAAGAAACAATCTCATTCCCTATGTACAAGAATAAAGTTGAAGTAAAAATAAGCAGTGTAAACTGCTTACCCCAAGATTAAGATTTTTTGATTAGTCATCATATCTTGAAGCGGGCGCAAACAAAAGATTAACTGTATGGAGTTTCTACTACTGTCTCGTATGTATTACTATACCGGGGATCAATCAAAAGTCAGTGGACGGTTAGGAACACCAAGGTACACAAAGGATTAGTAATGGAGATAATGTAAGGTATCAAAAAAGAGGTATTTCTTCATAAAACGAATCATAATAAGGACTTGAAATTGGTAGAAATGATCAAGTAGTACTTCCCTACGATTCCGATCTAGAGTATGCTCCTATTCACTGGTTAAAGAAATTACTATCAAGAACGAATTAATTCTTTATTTTATTTTTGAGTATCCTCCTCTGAGACAGAAGAACAGGAAAAAAGAAATGGAATGCAGTAATTGAATGAATAATAAAAAAAGGGGATCCTTATTTATTCTTTTCTCTATCCATATTCATACATATCGAATTCTTATCACGATTCATGAACTAATGACTAATTCTTTTTATTTTGTATTGATTGATATAAGGAGTATTTTATTGAAATATTAAGTTATTACTGAACAAAGAGAAATTTTTATTGTAAAGGATGAGATCAATTCGGAAGCACTTTTTTTCTTATTCTAGCAGACAGAATTCCATTGGTCTAATTTGGGACTTTCCGATGTATCTTTATTCTATCCATCCAAAGATGGTGATAATACCGAACCCGTCCTTACATTTTTTTTGTGGCCATCGAGGAGCCGTATGAAGCTGAGGTCTCACGTACGGTTTTGAAATAGCGATGGGAGCAGTGATGTTATTATCGACTATGATTATCTAACAGTTCAAGTACAGTTGATATAGTTGAAGCACAGTCAAAATATGGTTTTTGGGGGTGGAATCTGTGGCGTCAGCCTATAGGATTTATTGTTTTTCTAATTTCTTCTCTAGCCGAATGTGAGAGATTGCCCTTTGATTTACCAGAAGCGGAGGAGGAATTAGTAGCAGGTTATCAAACCGAGTATTCGGGTATCAAATACGGTTTATTTTATCTTGCTTCTTACCTAAATTTATTAGTTTCTTCATTATTTGTAACAGTTCTTTACTTAGGTGGGTGGAATTTACCTATTCCGTATATATCCATTTCTGAGCTTTTCGGAATAAAAAAAATCGCCGGCATTTTTGGAATGACAATGAGTATCCTTATTACATTAACTAAAGCTTATTTGTTTCTCTTCATTTCTATCACAACAAGATGGACTTTACCTAGAATGAGAATGGACCAGTTATTAAATCTTGGATGGAAATTTCTTTTACCTATTTCTCTAGGTAATCTGTTATTAACAACTTCTTCCCAACTTATTTCATTATAAATAAGAGAATACGATAACACTATTTTAGATTCATAATCTCTATCAAACAAGAGAAAGAAACGTCAAATTTTTCATGTATATCTACAATATGTTCCCTATGGTAATTGGGTCCATGAATTATGGTCAACAAACAATACGAGCTGCAAGGTACATTGGTCAAAGTTTCATAATTACCTTATCCCACACAAATCGTTTACCTGTAACTATTCAATATCCTTATGAAAAATCGATCACATCAGAGCGTTTCCGGGGTCGAATCCACTTTGAATTTGATAAATGTATTGCTTGTGAAGTATGTGTTCGTGTATGCCCGATAGATCTACCCGTTGTTGATTGGAGATTTGAAAGAGATATTAAAAAGAAACAATTACTTAATTATAGTATAGATTTCGGGGTTTGTATATTTTGTGGTAACTGTGTCGAGTATTGTCCAACAAATTGTTTATCAATGACTGAAGAATATGAACTTTCTACTTATGATCGTCACGAATTGAATTATAATCAAATTGCTTTGGGTCGATTACCAATCTCAATAATTGGAGATTACACAATTCAAACAGTTATGAATTCGACTCAAATAAAAATAGACAAAGATAAACCCTTTGATTCAAGAACAATTACCGATTACTAAGATTTTGTTTTGATATAAAGGATCCAAGCTTTTTATTTTGGGTAGTCAGTAACTACAAATAAAAACTAATGATTGTTGAGAATCACTCTTTGATTTAAACTAAAAATATATTTTTAGTGATGATTTCAAAATAGCAAATTTCAACTACTTTTTCTTTTTTTCTTTCGGATAAATATAAATAAAGTAGGGTTGGCCCGATAATTTTATCTATATCTACATTAATCCATATTCAAATTCAATTCAATTATAAATGTATCATATACAATATTATATACAAGAAAACAAAAATAGGGTAACCCCTTTTCCTTTCCTGGACCATTTATTTAGTAAAGTTAAAGTAAGGTCATGAAAAAGTTATTTATTTTGTATTTTATACATAATGGATTTACCTGGACCAATACATGATATTCTTGTTGTATTTCTGGGGTCAATTCTTGTATTAGGGGGTCTGGGGGTAGTATTATTTACCAATCCAATTTATTCTGCCTTTTCATTGGGATTGGTTCTTATTTGTATATCCTTATTCTATATTTTATCGAACTCCTATTTTGTAGCTGCCGCACAGCTCCTTATTTATGTGGGAGCCATAAATATCTTGATCATATTTGCTGTAATGTTCATGAATGGTTCAGAATATTCCAATAATTTCTATTTTTGGACCATTGGAGATGGGGTCACTTTGATGGTTTGTACAACTATTCTTTTTTCACTAATTACTACTATCCCAGATACGTCATGGTACGGAATTATTTGGACTGCAAGGTCAAACCAGATTATGGAACAGGACCTAATAAATAACGTTCAACAAATTGGGATTCATTTATCAACAGATTTTTATCTTCCATTTGAACTCATTTCAATAATTCTTTTAGTCTCCTTGATAGGTGCAATTACTATGGCTCGACAATAAGCAATAAAAATACTTAACTTATAATGATTCCCAATTCTTAGAATTCTAACTAAATTCTAAATAAATAAATAGAAATTTTTAGTTAAATCTATCTACCGTCAATATCTTCTTTTGTTGTGTAATTGTTCTATTCTAATCAATTGAATCAGTTGAATTGTTGTTCATATTGAAATGAATCGAGATTGATAAGGAGTTAGTCAATGATGTTTGAGCATGTCCTTTTTTTGAGTGTTTATTTATTTTCTATCGGTATCTATGGATTGATCACAAGTCGAAACATGGTTAGAGCACTTATGTGTCTTGAGCTTATACTAAATTCGGTTAATATCAATCTTGTAACATTTTCTGATATATTTGATAGTCGCCAATTAAAAGGAGACATTTTCTCAATCTTTGTTATAGCCATTGCAGCTGCTGAAGCAGCTATTGGACTTGCTATTGTTTCGTCGATCCATCGTAACAGAAAATCAACTCGTATTAATCAATCGAATTTGTTGAATAATTAGTGATAATCATCATAGATAATTTAAATAAAGACACATAAAAATATTTAATAGAATTGAAATACTATTTTTTATTGAATTTGAATGCAATTCCATTTTATTGAATTGCATTTTTATATTTATATTGAAATAATGATGACCGATTTGTTGGCCAATTAATTTTAATTCGCATGTGCAACTCGTATCATCATAATTGTTGAAACAAAATCAAAGTGTCTTGACCTTTTCTCATAAACAGATTGATTTAAGAAATATATTGATTATTTTTAATAAACCACTGTTTCGTCTGGTGTCTACAATATTACAATATATAATATATGATTCATTTACTACTAATTTGATTTGACCAGATCGAAAATCTTTTATGTTCAAAACTGTAATTTATAGATCCAATGTCACATTCAGTAAAAATTTATGATACATGTATAGGGTGTACTCAATGTGTACGAGCTTGCCCCACAGATGTATTGGAAATGATACCTTGGGACGGATGTAAAGCCAAGCAAATAGCTTCCGCGCCAAGAACCGAGGACTGTGTAGGTTGTAAGAGATGTGAATCTGCCTGCCCAACAGATTTTTTGAGTGTCCGTGTTTATTTAGGGCCTGAAACAACTCGCAGCATGGCTCTATCTTATTGATACGTTACAAAAAACTCCACTTGAATCATTTGTGATTCCTCTTTACCGACAAAAGCCCGTGCTCGACAAAATATATTATTTTGAGGACGGGCTTTTCTGGTCAAAATGTATCTTGTCTTTATCACGAGTTATTTTCCTTGGTTAACAATACTTGTTGTTTTACCGATATTCGCGGGTTCCCCAATTTTCTTTTTCCCTCATAGAGGGAATAAGATGTTTAGGTGGTATACTATATGTATATGCTTATTAGAACTCCTTCTAACGACTTATGCATTCTGTTATCATTTCCAATTGGATGATCCATTAATGCAATTGAAGGAAGATTCTAAATGGATAGATGTTTTTGATTTCCACTGGAGACTAGGAATCGATGGACTTTCCATAGGACCCATTTTACTGACAGGATTTATCACTACTTTAGCAACTTTAGCAGCTTGGCCAATTACTCGAAATTCGCGGTTGTTCTATTTCCTGATGCTAGCAATGTACAGCGGTCAAATAGGATTATTTTCCTCTCGAGACTTTTTACTTTTTTTCATCATGTGGGAGTTAGAATTAATTCCTGTTTACTTACTTTTATCCATGTGGGGGGGAAAGAAACGTCTCTACTCGGCTACCAAGTTTATTTTGTACACTGCAGGGGGTTCCATTTTTTTCTTAATAGGAGTTCTAGGTATGGGTTTATATGGTTCCAATGAACCAACATTAGATTTTGAAAGATTAATTAATCAATCATATCCTGTGGCATTGGAAATAATATTCTATTTTGGCTTCCTTATTGCTTATGCTGTCAAATTGCCGATTATACCCCTACATACATGGTTACCTGATACCCATGGAGAAGCACATTACAGTACATGTATGCTTTTAGCTGGAATCCTATTAAAAATGGGCGCATATGGATTGATTCGGATCAATATGGAATTACTGCCCCACGCTCATTCTATATTTTCTCCTTGGTTGGTGATAATAGGAACAATGCAAATAATCTATGCAGCTTCAACTTCTCTTGGTCAACGTAATTTAAAAAAGAGAATAGCCTATTCCTCTGTATCTCACATGGGTTTCACAATTATAGGAATTGGTTCTATAACCGACATGGGACTCAATGGAGCTATTTTACAAATGCTCTCTCATGGATTTATTGGTGCTGCACTTTTTTTCTTGGCGGGAACGAGTTGTGATAGAACACGTCTTGTTTATCTCGAAGAAATGGGGGGGATATCTATCCCAATGCCAAAAACATTTACCATGTTCAGTAGCTTCTCGATGGCTTCTCTTGCATTGCCAGGAATGAGTGGTTTTGTTGCGGAATTTGTAGTATTTTTTGGACTAATTACTAGTACAAAATATCTTTTAATGTCAAAAATGCTAATTACTTTTGTAATGGCAATTGGAATGATATTAACTCCTATTTATTTATTATCTATGTTACGTCAGATGTTTTATGGATACAAGTTATTTAATATTCCAAACTCTAATTTTTGGGATTCTGGACTACGAGAACTATTTCTTTCAATCTGTATCTTTCTACCCGTAATAAGTATTGGTATTTATCCCGATTTTGTTCTCTCGTTATCAGTTAACAAGGTACACGCTATCTTATCCAATTATTATCATAGATAGTGTTTCATTAATGAAACGGAAGGAAAGTCTTATAATTCTTTGAATTTAATATTTTGAAAATCGTTTGCTGTACTGTATAATGAAAAAAGAAATAAAATGAATAAGAATTGTAATTAGATACATCTCGAGTTTTTGAGAACCGTTTGAATCAAGGAATCATTCAAATTTAAATGGTTCTCAAAAACTCATAAAAACAAACTTTCGTTATATATGGGATGATGTTTTTATCTTATGTATTCTTCATGTAGTTTATTCAATTAGATCTTTATGTGAATGAACCATAACTATGTAGACCTATTCCTAATAGATTGATCCCAAAATAGCATATCCAAATTATAATAAATCCTATAGAAGCTACAAGTGCCGAATTCGTACCTTTCCAATTTATATTTGTTCTAGTATGTAAATAAATCGCGAATACGGTCCAAGTAATAAATGCCCAAGTTTCCTTGGGGTCCCAATTCCAATAGGATCCCCATGCCTCATTAGCCCATACTGCTCCACAAAGAATACCTATGGTTAAAAAGGTAAACCCTAGACTAATGACACGATAACTCCAATAATCCAAACGCTCAGTTAATTGATATTTGTAATAATTTCGAAATGAAGGAAAAGAAGTGTTTTTAAAAACACTTCTTTTTTCATTCAAATATTCAATCTCACCAAAGAAAAATGACTTAATTAATAAATTATTGCTTTTACAAAAAATTTTGATGTTTTTTCGAAATGTAATGACTAGAAGAGCGACTGATAATAATGATCCGCATAAAAGAGCTGCATAGCTCAATAACATCATACTTACGTGCATCATTAACCACTGAGATTGTAGAGCAGGTACTAATATTGCGGATTGATGCATTTCAGTTGAAAGACCCGACATGGCAAAGCCTTGAGTAAAAATGGTACTTGGTGCAATTATTGTGCTTAAATCGTTTTTAAGGTTACGTATCTTGGGAATCATATGAATAATGAAGAAACTACACGAAAGGAAGATTAAAGACTCGTATAAATTACTTAATGGAAAATGTCCCGAAGAAATCCAACGAGAAACTAATAATCCTGTTATAGAGAAAAAGGTAGCTATCATCCCTTTTTCTGATGAATCACGTAATCCTACAATTTTGTGGACTAATAAGGTCATCAAATGAATCATAATCACAATTGAAATGATCGAAAAAGAGATATGAGTTAATATATGTTCTAAAGTCGCAAATATCATAAAAGGAGTCCCATTACAGAATTGGAAATCGCGAATTGAATACATTTTAGGATCTATTGTATCTCTTTTAGAAGATGCCGCCACTCGGACTCGAACCGAGATGCTTTAGCACTGCTTCCTAAGAGCAGCGTGTCTACCGATTTCACCATGGCGGCTTACTTGAAATAATAATAGTCAATTCATGTTGAATCGTCGAGATTCAAGGATTCAATATAGTTTAGGAAACATTAATTAGAATCAATGAATAAAGACTGGTTTGTGGTTTAAATATTTGAATCTTCAATAACTACCCAGGTAGTATCGTCATGGGTTTTTTAACAATCAACTTTCATGTACTAGAAACTAAGTTTTCTCCAAACAGTTGGAACTCCATAGTTTTTTCTCGGTTGAGGTATAAAACTAAGAATTGTCTTTTTTTCTCTATTTTTTTATGATTTGTTTTTCATTTATCCGATTTCATGGATTCAAATAAAAAAGATTGAGTTTTTTTTTTTTCAATGAACAAAATCAAATAACTAGGATTTCATATCTATCACAATTTCATCATTAAATACAAATTATTTGTTATTTTTCTAATGATTTCGATACCTTAGTATATTTAAATTTTAGTATATTTAAATTAAAGTATTAATATTCTTTATTGTGCATATAATTTATAATTTATAATACCACTTACAAAACCAATTAAGTTTTGGGATAGGCATATAACAAGAGAGTTTCAATCTCTATCACAATTGTACTTTTCACAATAGAAAAGTACAATTGCGATAGGGAAAAAAATAATACTTAGAACCCAATATACAAAAAACTCTTATTCTATATATCACAGCAGTGAGTTCTAAGTAATATTGAGAAATTCAATACAGAAAAATACATTAGTTAGCATTCATCTTACAAAATTGAGGTTCTTTAGGCTATATCAATTGAGATTATTCTAAGACTTTATTATTTGTTTGTCGCACAAAAAAACTTTTTGAATGCCCGGTGGAAACCGATTTCGCTAAGGAAAAAGTTTTTACTGCAACTAAATATCCTTTTTTCTTCCAAATATTTCTACGAATACGTTTTTTTGACATAGAAGTACGTTTTTTTGGAACTGCCAT